ACTCAATTTTCTCCCATGAACGATTTGTGTCAATGGATTAGTTCGATCCAAAACTTGAGATAATGGGTGTAATCCGAAAAAGGATTCATAAGTAGTTGTTAACGGGGTTGAAGTTACCAAATTCTGAGGAGTAGGTATCAATTTATGCCTAATTGCTCCGGAGATAGTTCCCTTAACTACATTTTCTAAACGAGCCAGAGCCAACCCGAGCTGGTCTTGTAAAAGATCCGCTACAGAGCGAATACGTTTATTTTTCAAATGATTCATATCATCAAGTGTACCCATTCCAAATTTCATCCCAATCAAATGATCGGCAGCTGCTAATATATCTCGTGGTAACAAAAATATATTGTTCTGAGGTATATTAAGATTCAGTCTCCAATTAATATTTCGGCGACCAATCCTTCCTAATTCACACCTTTGGTGAAAGAATTTTTTTTGTAATTCCTTACATAAGGATTCAGAAAATATTGGATCCCCACCTACACAAGAAAATTGTTGATAAAACTCCAAAATAGCATTTTCTTTTGACCCAATCTTTTTTTTCTCCTTATCGGTCAAGAAAGATAAGAAAATTTCAGGGTAGCAAACATTCTCTAGAATTTCTCGTAGATTCGAACCCATAGCTGATGATAGAACTAAAATAGATATTTTCTGTTTCCTACTCACCCGAGCCCATATTCTTGCTTTTTTATCAATCTCTAATTCTAACCTGCCTCCCCAATCTGATATTATGGTGCCGGTATAGACCGAAATCCCGTTATGATCCAATTCTGACTGGTAATAGATACCGGGACTTTGCAATATTTGATTGATCACAATTCTGTATATTCCGTTTACTATAGAAGTTCCAAGGGAATTCATTAAAGGAATGTTTCCAATAAAGATTCTTTGTTCTTGCATATTCCTACTGGTTTTCCAAATTAATCCCGCGGATACATATAATTCAGAAGAATATGTAAGTGATTCATAGACAGCATCTCGTTCTTTTATCAGAGGTTCTACCAATTGATATGTTTCCACAAATAATTGAAATTCAATTTCGTGATCTATATCTTCAATTTTTGGAAACTTAGAAAGTTCTTCTATTAAACCTTGATCAATAAACCGATAAAACCCTTCAAATTGTATCTGATTAAATCCGGGTATTGTGGATGTTCCCTCTTTTCCATCTCCAAGCATCTTTTTTGAATTTCCCATTTATCCGTTTATTGAAAAAATCCCATCCCATCTCTCATTCTTGACCGAATCATATCCATAGAATTCGATCTAGCAATAATGGAATTTCTATTCTGTTTACTGAATCACATGAAATTTTATCCAACTCCAAGATATATGGAATGTATGAAATACGTATGAACGGAGACTAGATTCAATTGGAATTTTTTATAAGAAATAGATCCAAATGGAACAGAATTGAGAAATACCACTGGAACTTACGGAGTTTTGTAAAGACTAGAAAAACAAAGTAATTTCATTTTCACCTATGATATTACATATTCCAATTTGATTGCATACCATAAACCATGTATTCATCATTGGATCTGTTCGAGCAGATAAACATATAATAAATAGAAAACTTTTTTTTTAACCACTTTACTTTTTCATGTATTTGTATTTCATTGTTCAAAAAAAATTTGCAGAAAAGAGATTTATTTTTACCTATTTTGAATAGAATAGTTAGAATATCATTGAATTGAAGTAGGTAAGAAAACTTGTGTTTTTTTATTTATTAATTTTTATTATTATTAAAATAAAAAAAAATGCACAGATATATATGTCTCTTTTTCTTCTTTTATTGTGGTACAGTTCTGTTTGGGACAGCACATGCTGTGCTCTATCAAAAAGGAAATCTTCTCTTCAAGGGAAAAATTGAAATATCAAAATTTATTGAGAATTACTCCTCAAAAGCATCCCTAGAGAGATAAAATATCCCATTATAGAGCTATAGCTCTATAACACAACGTAACGTATGTTCTGATTCTGGGGTTTACATATACTCATCATTACTGTTATAATTGAAATTGAAGAAGATTTCTTTTTAATTGAAAAAACTCAATATAGATTAGTTATAAATCCATTTCTAATGATTTTCTTAATATTATTAGAAATAAAAAAATGTAGATTTTAATTTTAATTAAAAAATGGTCATGAATTTACAGTCAATAGTTAATGGTTCTGGTTTGTACTGGATTCTATATTTTGTGACTGAAAATCTATATATATACTTTTTTCGGAGTTGAAAAAAATAAAACTGGAATCTAGTTTCTATCGTTTTGGCGGCATGGCCGAGTGGTAAGGCGGGGGACTGCAAATCCTTTTTCCCCAGTTCAAATCCGGGTGCCGCCTCAACAACAGACTTTAAATAACAAACGTAGGAAAAGACTCTTGATACTTTCTTTTCGTTATTCTAAGCCCCCGGCTCTCGAGGTTCTATTCTCTAACCTAAAGTTTTGCCTATCAGATTCAAGGAAAACTTAAAGTAGTGGAGGGAAATCTGTAAATCTTTACTTGCCACTACTAATTTAGTTCCACTTACTGAATCTTCAATTAGATTGGATAACCAGAGAGGAAATTAAATTAATAGTTTTGGAAAGGACCTAAGATACTTTGGATATAGACTCATGAAAGTCTCGGAATGCTCAGACATTCAATCAATATTAGATTAGATGAAGAATTGCCTTTCATTTTACTTCAAAAAATAAAAAATGATAAAAGAAAGAAAAAGTCTTCTTCTTTCTACATGTGAGTCAGATTCCTTGGATACTTCGAAAAATGTCCGTTTGCTTGTGTTTACATCTTGTCGATTCTACTAGAAATTCTATAATAAGAATAACTCATTATAAGATAAGTGGATTTTTGGAGTAGTTCATCAATGGTGACCAAATACCTCTCCCTTTTTTTGACTCTGCACCAGTGATTTCACTATTATTAGTGAACAATAATGTAATAGTTTCTTCATATTCATAGAAATAGGGGGCAGAATTCACATGGATATAGTAAGTCTCGCATGGGCGGCTTTAATGGTAGTTTTTACATTTTCTCTCTCTCTCGTAGTGTGGGGAAGAAGTGGACTCTAAAAATCCTTCTAATTGCGGTAATAATCAAACTCTATCAACCTGTATCAATTGTTTTCGTTTTCTAGACCGTTCGGCAATTTTTTGAAGATTTTTTTTTTTTTAGAAATTGGATTTATATTTTGTTTTATTGACTCATTTTCTATTTTTATATCAGGGTTTACACGGTTAACCATTCATGGGGTAACCCCTTTCGAAATCTGAAGAAGCTTCCATCGAATTGGGATTATCTGTATTAAATGGATCAAACAAACAAATGAAATTGAGAAAGTATGTACATACATTTCATATTCTATTTCATTTATATTGACGTTTATAAAGAAAAAGAGAGATATAGGTGGATTCCTTTATATTAAGATATTTCACTTGTATCTTTATACATTACAATAACCATAATGGCTAGTATGGTAGAAAGAGATCTCTTTCTACCATACTAGCGGGCCCCTTAGGATACTACTACTGAGTCTAATGCATTCCTTTCATTTAAGACGAGAAATTGAAATCTTGTTTTTTCATTGATAGTCAAATTGTATTCAAATTAATCATTTTGACTAACGGTTTTTACGTAAATTATAAGCAAAAAAGCAGTAGGAACGAGAATGAAGAGTGCAGTAGCAATAAATGCAAGAATATTTACTTCCATAATTTAATCGTTTATTATTATTTTTTTTCTTTGGAATATCTCGGGATTTAATCCCATAGAGATGAGAAATCTTTCGCTTGTAAACCCACTCATATGAATTAGATTTCGATGATATCGAATGAAAGAAATATCATGAATAACAATATCAGAGCTATAAAATCGATTCATCATCAAGAATTTAATAGTATAACATAGGAAGATCTTTTATCCACACCGAATACATAATGAGAGCCCTGATCCAATCAAAAAATATTTCTTTTTGATTCTTTTTCCCGGCTGTCCTTTCTAAAACCTAGTAGTTTACTTTCCTTGTACAATCATCTGATGAAGTAGCATAAAAAAACCTTTTCTACTTCGATCCTTTACAAAAAGAGTTTCTAAAGAACCTTAAATAAACAATAGAAATCAAATCAAGTACGAAGTTCAATTTGAAAAAAAAAAATTTAAAGGGTTTATCATCTTTTTGGAAAACAAAGAAAGGGAATGTGACAAAGACGAGTCCCAGTAAAAAAACGAAAATATTCAAAAAAATTAACTCGTTAATTTTTTTTACGAGTTTTTTATTCGACATCGCCTCTAATCTTTAAAAAGAGATATTCATTAGGGAAGACGCATTTGATCTTTATTAAAAAAAAAACCTCTTTCCTTGGTTGGATTCGAACTATTTAAAATTCCTTGACTTCATAGAAAGAAAAGTATATATAGGTACTCTTGGCAAATGTATTATACGCTATCCTATTCCATTTTCCTACACGAATTAATGGGAGATCAGTTGACAAAAAGCGGAAACCCCATACAGTATCTCTTTCTTGAAGTGTTGAATGCTCTCAAGAATTATAATTAATTTACATATGTCTCTCTACCCTAGTTAAAATAATCGACCCTTTCTTTTGCTTTTTTCATAAAGCAAAAGAAAACAAAAAGATAAATGAAACCATTTTCATCCCGTTGCCCAGAAACAAAAAGGGGAGTTGGTGTATTGAATCCGCCGGGACTGACGGGGCTCGAACCCGCAGCTTCCGCCTTGACAGGGCGGTGCTCTGACCAATTGAACTACAATCCCATGGAAATCAAGTGGGTAGCTTACATATTCCTTCTTATGATTTCATTTTAATAATGTCAATTTTAGATTAAAATTTTTGTTTTGTAACAAAGAAAGTCACAAGTGATATATTGATATCTATATGGATATCACTTTAGTGATAGCAAGACGGATTACTGGGTAATCCTTGCATTATTATCAAATCGATTGATAATCTATTTTTTTTTGTAAAAAAATA